ACTTGAAGTAGGACTTAATTTGATTCCACCTCGGTAGATTGGGTCATACCTAAAAAAAAGATATTACTATTTCCTTTCTTTACCATTTTTCTCTCTAACTTCTTTTTTTTGGCTCGGCTAGGTAGGATAGCCGAGCCATTCACCTTTATGATACTGAACCTGGTAAACCAATACAAAACAAATCCGTTTGTATTTGCCGAGCAAAAGGAGAGAGAGGGATTCGAACCCTCGATAGTTCTTTGTTCTGAACTATACCGGTTTTCAAGACCGGAGCTATCAACCACTCGGCCATCTCTCCAAAAGATAATTTAGAAAAAAGTATTCTAATTTTCTTATTTATTCTACCAATATAGAATAGGACCAAAGCGTAGGAATGGATACCATGACTCTATTATAGAATATAGAAAAATACTGGGGTGAAGGGATAAGTCCATTTATAACTATCTATTTAGAGATATAGATACTTTTAAATGCATAATCTAGCACGATCATTGCCGAAGTAAAAAAAAAGAAACTACTCCCGACCCCATGTCCGAATAAAGCGGTTAAAAGTGTGTTAATAATTCATATAAAAAATTCATATTCATATAGAATTTAGAATTAATGTATTCATGAAAAAACGGAAAATCCATCTATGATACATTTTCCTACAATTATATCTTTTTTTTTGAATTAAGAGATGGATTAAATGGTATAGTTCTTTTGTTGGTAACTTGGAGGATTAGAAAGATGACTATTGCTTTCCAATTGGCTGTTTTTGCATTAATTGCTACTTCATTAATCTTACTGATAAGTGTACCCGTTGTATTTGCTTCTCCTGAGGGTTGGTCGAGTAACAAAAATGTTGTATTTTCCGGGACATCCTTATGGATTGTATTAGTGTTTCTGGTAGGTATCCTTAATTCTCTCATCTCTTGAACCCCTTTTTTACAGATAAAAAAATGAAATGACCCCCCCCCCTCCGAATCCGAATTCTTTCGATTATGCGAGACACCTTAAAATGAAATATAAGCCCTCAAAATGCATAAGAATGCAAATAAAAAATGAACACAAAATTAGAGGGAGGGGTCCAACAAAAAACCTTATTATAAAATGATACTGGAAGACAGGATAAAAAAGAATATGAATTAGAATTCTCAAAAATCCCATTTCTTTATTGTTATTGTTTTATGCTCATTTTTATTAAAAAATGACTTATTTTAGATTTTAAAGTTAGAACTTTTTATTTAAACTTTAAAATAATAATATTTGATTAGAATATCAAAAAATCATAACTAGTTTATTCTAAAATCTAAAAACTTTTAATATTAATTAATTCAATTATATATTATAAATGAAATTATATATTATTTATATATTATATAGAAGTAATATAAAAATAGAAGTAATATAAAAGAATGATTCTATTCTAATAGAATTAGTATATTCTTTACTAATCTACTTTAGTTTTAGTAATCTAAATTCTAAATCTAAAATATATTAGAAATATAGAAAATCTCTTCTAAATAATAAATACTAGATAAGAAACTTCTAATAATCTATATAGAATTTCTAACAATAATAAGTAAAATATTCTAAAATATTAATAGAGCTCTAATTCTACTAATTAATAATTATAATTGAAATAATATAATTAATATAATATAGAAATAAATCTAAATATAGAGAAAATCCATTTCTATCTATTTCTATCTATGATATATAGATAGAATAGATAGAAATAGAGTGAAAATTATTCTTTCATTTTGAATTTTGATTTACTTTTTTTTAGTATATTTTATAAAGAATAAAAAAATGCGGATATAGTCGAATGGTAAAATTTCTCCTTGCCAAGGAGAAGACGCGGGTTCGATTCCCGCTATCCGCCTAGGGTAATGTAGGTAATGTAGGTAATGTATTTGAGGTAATTTTGAATTCAGATATCAGATAAATGAGTCAATAGAATTGACCGTGATAGTAATAGTATATATAGTGGTTTTGTCCTCGTCCTTCTTTTCTGTTACTAAAAAAAGGGGTAATTAATTGTTAATTAGTAGTTAACAGAGTAAAGTAAAAAGAGTAACCCCCTTTTTTTTTTACAAAAAAACTTGTTGCGGAGACGGGATTTGAACCCGTGACCTCAAGGTTATGAGCCTCGCGAGCTACCAAACTGCTCTACCCCGCGATGAAGATAAGAACTATCAACTAAAGGATAAACAAGGTTTTAATGTCCCCTTTACCATATCTGTAAAAATATGGTAGCCCATTTATACAGAATGGTAAAGGGGGATCCTCGAGATAGAGGATCCTATAAATGACTAGAAAAATGAAGAGATGTTTTAATCCTTACCAACTCGATCTTGTTGCCCCCGGCAACAAACCCGCATGGACCATTTCACGAAGTATATGTCCGGATAGCCCAAAGTCTCTATAGTTAGCTCTTGGTCTTCCGGTCGAAAAACAACGTCGATGAAGCCGTGTTGGTGCACTATTCCGTGGTGGGGACTGTAACTTTCCATGA